GGTTGTCACTGCCCAACCCCAGCTGCGCATCGCGCGGAAATACTTATATCTCCCCCGGAATAGACGAGTGATCATTTTCCTAGCAAGTGATTCCGGGTGCGAAAAGGCAGATACAAGCTAGATAGGAGAATGTCAGGATCAATTACCGAGGAAGATATAACTATTTCGTAAGTTGTAGAGACAGACTAGTTGGGACAGCAGAAGCAGAACCGGCTTTTGATATTTGATAAAAGTCGTTTGAAAAAAAAAGTTCGCGTCACAATTTGAAGTGAGTCTAGAATAAAGTATTCCGTGTGATCCCGATAATGGGATCTATTAATATACCCGATAGGATTGATGCTAGTGCACGAATGATCATAGCTATTTCAATAGAACTTTTTGAAATTGAAATTGATGGAGAAACTAATGAATTTTGTATATAAGTTGTGGATGCATCGCTCCTCCCATTCTTCCCAGTGAACATTAATTTAATTATTTTGAGATAATAGTAGATAGAGATGACACTTGTGACGAGCGCTACCAGAACTGATGGGTACGAACCAGCCTTCCATCCATGCCAAAGGAGATAGAGTTTACCGAAAAAACCGGATGGTGGAGGGATACCCCCTAGGGATGGTGAACGTAAAACCGGAGAGAATGTTAGAACAGGATCCTTCATGTATAATCCCGCGTAATCCCTAATATTATCAGTTCCGGTTCGTAAACCAAATGGGGTGATACGAGCAAAAGTTCCCAGATTCATGAATATATAAATAAACGTATAAGTTGTCATACTTGCATAACCGTTCTCCGGGTCTGCAGCAAGTACTCCAATCATAATATATCCAATTTGGCTTATAGAGGGATAAGCTAGCATACGTTTCATGCTTATTTGAGTAACGGCAACTAGATTTCCTAATATCATGCTAGAAGTGGCCAATAATCCTACCACGATATGCCACTCATTAGGTAGATGTGGGAAAATTAGGCCGAAGAGTCGCGTAAATAAAGCTGGAGCTGCTACTTTAGAGGTAACAGAGAAAAAAGCAACGACTGGTGTAGGAGAGTCAGAGTCGAAAAGAAGATTTTCGATCTTTCCGCTCATTCAGAACCGTGCATGAAATTCTCACTTCACACGGCTCTTGGTTCATAAGAGATTCACTACTGATATTGCTCCCAGAACCTTCCTCGTGTATGTTTCAAACCCATTATTCCTTAAATAATTCATAATCATTCAATATGAGGACTAATTGTTAACTTCTCGAAGAATCCCTCGTCATTTGTTTAGATTACCCACCAGCAGTTTCGTCTCGAATTTTTTATTGCTTGTTTGTCCTTCTTCACTTTTCAACGGAATCCTTTCAACAACTAAAACAACTTGTTGGGTTGGTAGGCACACACGCCCGGCGGGAGAGACAAATTGTGACTTTTTTCG